GTTAATGTAGCTTAATACTAAAGCAAGGCACTGAAAATGCCTAGATGAGTTTTACAGAACTCCATAAACATAAAGGTTTGGTCCCAGCCTTTCTATTAATTACAGACAAACTTACACATGCAAGTATCTGCACTCCAGTGAGAATGCCCTATAAATCACCTTATGATACAAAGGAGCAGGTATCAAGCACACCATTAGGTAGCTCACAACACCTTGCTCAACCACACCCCCACGGGAAACAGCAGTGATAGAAATTAAGCAATAAACGAAAGTTTGACTAAGTTATGCTTATCCTGGGTTGGTAAATTTCGTGCCAGCCACCGCGGTCATACGATTAACCCTAATTAATAGACTTACGGCGTAAAACGTGTTTAAGTACTACAAATAATAAAGCCAAACTCTAGCTACGCTGTAAAAAGCTATAGCTACTGTAAGCCCCACTACGAAAGTAACTTTAAATTATCTGAACACACGATAGCTAAGATCCAAACTGGGATTAGATACCCCACTATGCTTAGCCCTAAACTTAAAGAATTTTGCATAACAAAATTCTTCGCCAGAGTACTACTAGCTAAAGCTTAAAACTCAAAGGACTTGGCGGTGCTTTATATCCTTCTAGAGGAGCCTGTTCTATAATCGATAAACCCCGATAAACCTCACCAATCCTTGTTAAATCAGCCTATATACCGCCATCTTCAGCAAACCCTAAAAAGGACATAGAGTAAGCCCAATTACAATATGCAAAAACGTTAGGTCAAGGTGTAGCCCATGGATTGGAAAGAAATGGGCTACATTTCCTACACAACAGGATATTACTAAAATCTACACGGAAGCCCTTATGAAATCAAGGACTAAAGGTGGATTTAGCAGTAAACTAAGAATAGAGTGCTTAGTTGAATAAGGCCATGAAGCACGCACACACCGCCCGTCACCCTCCTCAAATACTAATGGTACTAACAACCCTATTATAACTAACCAAGACTATCAGAGGAGATAAGTCGTAACAAGGTAAGCGTACTGGAAAGTGTGCTTGGATAACTCAAAGTATAGCTTACCCTAAAGCATCTAGCTTACACCTAGAAGATATCATATAATAATGATTACTTTGAGCTGTATCTAGCCCATAACAAATAAAACAAAACTATATAAATTAATCAAAAACAAAACATTTAACATAGCTTGTAAAAGTATAGGAGATAGAAATTACAACATGGAGCTATAGAGACAGTACCGTAAGGGAATAATGAAAGAATTAACTAGAGCAATAAACAGCAAAGATTACCCCTTATACCTTTTGCATAATGATTTAACTAGAATACCTTAGCAAAGAGAACTTAAGTTAAAACCCCCGAAACCAGACGAGCTATTCATGAGCAGCTTAACCAGAGCCAACTCATCTATGTAGCAAAATAGTGAGAAGACTTATGAATAGAGGTGATACGCCTATCGAGCCTGGTGATAGCTGGTTGTCCAGAAAAGAATTTCAGTTCAAACTTAAATCTACCTACAAAAAATCCAATAATTTAATTGTAGATTTAAGAGATAGCCCTAAAGGGTACAGCCTTTTGGGCATGGGATACAACCCTTACTAGAGAGTAAATAAATAAACAAACCATAGTTGGCCTAAAAGCAGCCACCAATAAAGAAAGCGTTCAAGCTCAACAATATAACAAATCCTAATTCCAATAACAGACTATTAACTCCTAGCACCTAAAACTGGACTATTCTATACCTATTATAGAAGAGATACTGTTAATATGAGTAACAAGAAATTAATTCTCCACGCACAAGTGTATATCAGAACGAATACTCACTGATAATTAACGCATATAAAGCTAAAACAAAATAACAAGTCCTTTATAATCAACCCGTTAAACCAACACAGGAGTGCCTCAAGGAAAGATTAAAAGGAGTAAAAGGAACTCGGCAAATACGAACCCCGCCTGTTTACCAAAAACATCACCTCTAGCATTATTAATATTAGAGGCACTGCCTGCCCAGTGACCGCAAGTTCAACGGCCGCGGTATCCTGACCGTGCAAAGGTAGCATAATCACTTGTTCTCTAAATAAGGACTTGTATGAATGGCCACACGAGGGTCCTACTGTCTCTTACTCCCAATCAGTGAAATTGACCTTCCCGTGAAGAGGCGGGGATATATAAATAAGACGAGAAGACCCTATGGAGCTTTAACTAATTAACCCAAGAATGAACACTTTAAACCAAAAGGAATAAAACAACTTCTAATGAGTTAATAATTTAGGTTGGGGTGACCTCGGAGTATAAATAACCCTCCGAGTATCATAAGTTTAGACCTACAAGTCAAAACCACATAATCTACTGATCCAAACTCTTTGATCAACGAAACAAGTTACCCTAGGGATAACAGCGCAATCCTATTTAAGAGTCCCTATCGACAATTAGGGTTTACGACCTCGATGTTGGATCAGGACATCCCAATGGTGCAGCAGCTATTAAAGGTTCGTTTGTTCAACGATTAAAGTCCTACGTGATCTGAGTTCAGACCGGAGTAATCCAGGTCGGTTTCTATCTATTATATCAAACTTCTCCTAGTACGAAAGGACAAGAGAAGCAAGGCCTCCTTAAACTTAAGCGCCTTACAGCTAAACAGATGATATTCTCTCAATCTGTCATGCAAGACCATATTATCCCCTAGACAAGGGGCTAGTTAAAGTGGCAGAGACCGGTAATTGCATAAAACTTAAACCTTTACTATCAGAGGTTCAAATCCTCTCTTTAACAAAATGTTTCTAATTAACCTTCTAACTACAATTGTCCCTATTCTCCTAGCCGTAGCATTCCTAACCTTAGTAGAACGAAAAATTCTAGGGTATATACAACTACGCAAAGGCCCTAACGTTGTAGGCCCTCACGGCCTACTCCAACCAATTGCGGACGCAGTAAAACTATTTACCAAAGAACCACTACACCCACTAACATCATCCACCACTATATTTATCATTGCCCCCATCCTTGCCCTAACACTTGCCTTAACCATATGAGCCCCCCTCCCAATACCCCATCCACTAATCAACATAAATCTCAGTGTCCTATTTATTCTAGCTATATCAAGCCTAGCAGTATACTCCATCCTATGATCCGGATGAGCATCAAACTCAAAATACGCACTAATCGGAGCCCTACGAGCTGTAGCCCAAACAATCTCCTACGAAGTAACTCTAGCAATCATTCTCCTATCTCTCTTACTAATAAGCGGCTCCTATTCACTATCTACTCTAATTACTACTCAAGAATACATATGACTTATTCTACCCTCATGACCTCTAGCAATAATATGATTTATTTCTACACTAGCAGAAACCAATCGAGCACCATTTGATCTAACAGAAGGAGAATCAGAACTAGTTTCTGGTTTCAATGTTGAATATGCAGGAGGACCTTTCGCTCTATTTTTTCTAGCAGAATATGCCAATATCATCATAATAAATGCTCTAACAACTACCCTATTCCTAGGAACCTACAATAATCCAATCGCCCCAGAACTATATTCAACTAACTTTGCCATTAAAACACTTCTACTCACAATATCATTTCTATGAGTCCGAGCATCCTATCCACGTTTCCGATATGATCAACTAATACATCTACTATGAAAAAATTTCCTACCTCTAACACTAGCATTATGCATATGATACATTATCATACCAATTATGCTAGCCAGTATTCCTCCTCAAACCTAAGAAATATGTCTGACAAAAGAGTTACTTTGATAGAGTAAATCATAGGGGCTAAAATCCCCTTATTTCTAGAACTATAGGAATCGAACCTAACCTTAAGAATTCAAAAATCTTCGTGCTACCATAATACACTAAATCCTAGTAAGGTCAGCTAAATAAGCTATCGGGCCCATACCCCGAAAATGTTGGTTTATATCCTTCCCGTACTAATAAACCCCATAATCTTCTCTATGATCTTGTCAACAATTATCATAGGAACAACTATCGTAATCATAAGCTCCCACTGATTAACAGTCTGAATTGGCTTTGAAATAAATATACTAGCCATCATTCCTATACTAATAAAGAACCATCACCCTCGCTCCACAGAAGCAGCAACCAAATATTTCCTAACCCAAGCCACGGCATCAATATTACTAATACTAGCCGTAGTGACCAACCTACTCTATTCAGGTCAATGAACCATTACTAATATAATCAACTCAACAGCACTAACTATCCTAACCCTAGCCCTCAGCATAAAACTCGGACTATCCCCTTTCCACTTCTGAGTACCAGAAGTCACACAAGGCATTCCCCTATCATCAGGTCTACTACTACTAACCTGACAAAAACTAGCACCACTATCCATCTTATATTCCACTTCCTCTAACATCCATCCAGACCTACTATTAACCCTATCCATTCTATCTGTAATAATCGGAGGCTGAGGAGGACTAAATCAAACTCAACTCCGCAAAATCATAGCCTACTCATCCATCGCCCACATAGGATGAATAACCACTATCTTAATCTATAACCCTAACATAACCCTACTCAACCTAACAATTTATATTATAATAACAATAACAATATTTATACTCCTAATTTCAACAGCAACCACAACAACCCTATCACTATCTCACATATGAAATAAAATACCCTTAATTACAATTCTCACCCTAACAACACTACTATCCCTAGGAGGACTTCCACCCCTCACAGGATTCATGCCCAAATGAATAATTATCCAAGAAATAACAAAAAATAATAGCTTAATCTTACCAACTATTATAGCAATCACAGCTCTACTTAACTTATACTTCTACATACGCCTAACATACGCAACATCACTAACCATATTCCCTACAATAAACAGCACCAAAATCAAATGACACTTCGAAAACATAAAACAAACACCATATTTACCACCATTAATTATCACATCAACAATAATCCTACCACTAACACCTATTATAATAATTCTACACTAGGAGTTTAGGTTAAATAGACCAAGAGCCTTCAAAGCTCTAAGTAAATACTACATATATTTAACTCCTGAACCTAAGGACTGCAGGACCTCATCCTACATCTGCTGAATGCAAATCAACTACTTTAATTAAGCTAAGCCCTTACTAGACTGGTAGGCTTTAAACCTACGAACTTTTAGTTAACAGCTAAACACCCTAAACAACTGGCTTCAATCTACTTCTCCCGCCGTTCTAGAAAAAAAGGCGGGAGAAGCCCCGGCAGGGTTGAAGCTGCTTCTTTGAATTTGCAATTCAATATGTCTTACACTACAGGGCCTGGCAATAAGAGGATTTAACCTCTGTCTTTAGATTTACAGTCTAATACCTACTCGGCCATATTACCTATGTTCATCTCCCGTTGACTCTTCTCAACAAACCATAAAGATATTGGTACACTATACTTACTATTTGGCTCCTGAGCCGGTATAGTAGGTACTGCACTTAGTCTTCTTATTCGTGCTGAACTTGGTCAGCCCGGAGCCCTACTAGGTGATGATCAAATTTATAATGTGATCGTAACAGCACATGCCTTCGTAATAATCTTCTTCATAGTTATGCCTATTATAATTGGGGGCTTCGGCAACTGACTAATTCCCCTAATAATTGGTGCACCTGATATGGCATTCCCTCGAATAAATAATATAAGCTTCTGACTACTACCTCCCTCATTTCTACTACTACTTGCTTCCTCCACAGTTGAAGCTGGAGTAGGTACTGGCTGAACAGTATATCCTCCTCTAGCAGGAAATCTAGCACATGCTGGGGCTTCTGTTGATCTAGCTATTTTTTCTCTACACTTAGCAGGAGTATCATCTATTCTAGGAGCTATCAACTTTATTACCACAATTATCAATATAAAACCTCCAGCCCTCTCTCAATATCAAACTCCCCTATTTGTCTGATCTGTACTAATTACAGCTGTCCTACTTCTACTCTCTCTTCCTGTATTAGCAGCAGGTATTACCATGCTACTAACAGATCGCAATCTCAATACTACTTTCTTTGATCCTGCAGGTGGAGGGGACCCAATCTTATATCAACATCTATTCTGATTCTTTGGTCACCCAGAAGTATATATTCTTATCTTACCCGGATTTGGAATTATTTCACATGTAGTAACTTATTATTCAGGAAAAAAGGAACCATTTGGATACATAGGAATAGTCTGAGCTATAATGTCCATTGGATTCCTAGGATTTATTGTATGAGCCCATCACATATTTACAGTCGGTATAGATGTCGATACACGAGCATATTTTACATCCGCTACTATAATTATTGCTATTCCCACAGGAGTTAAAGTATTCAGCTGACTAGCTACTCTTCATGGAGGTAACATTAAATGATCCCCTGCTATGCTCTGAGCTCTTGGCTTTATCTTTCTATTTACCGTTGGTGGGCTAACTGGTATTGTACTAGCTAATTCATCATTAGATATCGTTCTACATGATACTTATTATGTAGTAGCCCACTTCCACTACGTACTATCTATAGGAGCCGTATTCGCTATTATAGGAGGATTCGTACACTGATTTCCTCTATTTACTGGTTATACATTAAACTCAACTTGAGCAAAAATTCATTTTCTAGTTATATTCGTAGGCGTTAACATAACTTTCTTTCCACAACATTTCCTAGGTCTATCCGGTATACCACGACGTTATTCTGATTATCCAGATGCATATACCACTTGAAACACCGTATCTTCAATAGGCTCCTTTATTTCTCTTACAGCAGTTATGCTAATAGTCTTTATAGTGTGAGAAGCATTCGCAGCTAAACGTGAAGTCTCAACCGTAGAACTAACTGTTACCAATATTGAATGATTACATGGATGTCCCCCTCCCTATCATACATTTGAAGAACCAACTTACGTAAATCCCAAATAATAATACAAGAAAGGAAGGAATCGAACCCCCTAAAATTGGTTTCAAGCCAACATCATAACCACTATGTCTTTCTTAATCAACGAGATATTAGTAAAATCTTACATAACCTTGTCAAGGTTAAATTACAGGTGAAACTCCTGTATATCTCCATGGCATATCCATTTCAGTTAGGACTTCAAGATGCAACTTCACCTATTATAGAAGAACTATTACACTTCCATGATCACACTTTAATAATTGTATTTATAATTAGTTCATTAGTATTATATCTTATTTCCTCAATATTAACAACTCGTCTAACTCATACAAGTACTATAGATGCCCAAGAAGTAGAAACAATCTGAACAATCCTTCCTGCAGTTATTCTAATTACAATTGCACTTCCATCCTTACGAATCCTATATATGATAGACGAAATTAACAATCCATCTATAACCATTAAAACAATAGGCCATCAATGATACTGAAGCTATGAGTACACCGACTATGCAGATGTATGCTTTGACTCTTATATAATCCCTACCTCAGACTTAAAAATAGGAGATATACGCCTACTAGAAGTAGACAATCGAGTGGTTCTCCCTATAGAGACAACTATTCGTATACTTATTTCCTCTGAAGATGTGCTTCACTCCTGAGCTATTCCATCATTAGGTCTAAAAACAGATGCAATTCCAGGCCGACTAAATCAAACAACCCTTCTTTCTACCCGACCTGGCCTATACTATGGACAATGCTCTGAAATCTGCGGCTCTAATCATAGCTTTATACCTATCGTCCTTGAAATAGTTTCTCTACAGTATTTTGAGAAGTGATCTGCATCTATATTATAACTTCATTAAGAAGCTAATTTAGCAGTAACCTTTTAAGTTAAAGACTGGGAGATCGTGTCTCCCCTTAATGACATGCCCCAACTAGATACATCAACATGATTCATTACAATCCTCTCTACAATCATTACATTGTTCATTATTATACAACTAAAAATTTCTAGTCATAACTACTACTCAAACCCCGAACCAAAAACAACTGAAATCACTAAATCCCTAACACCTTGAAATGCAAAATGAACGAAAATCTATTCGCCTCTTTCATTACCCCTACAATAATAGGACTTCCTATTGTTATCCTCATTATTATGTTTCCCACTATCATATTTCCATCAACTAACCGATTAATCAATAATCGACTAGTAACTATCCAACAATGACTAGTTCATCTAACGTCCAAACAAATGCTTTCCATTCATAATCGTAAAGGTCAAATATGAGCTCTAATACTAATATCTCTAATTTTATTTATTGGCTCAACAAATCTACTAGGACTACTTCCCCACTCATTTACTCCAACAACCCAACTGTCAATAAACCTTGGCATAGCCATTCCTCTATGAGCCGGCACAGTAATTCTTGGTTTCCGACATAAAACTAAAGCCTCTCTAGCACACTTCCTCCCACAAGGAACACCACTACCTTTAATCCCTATATTAATTATTATCGAGACAATCAGTCTATTCATTCAACCTATGGCATTAGCCGTACGATTAACCGCCAACATCACCGCTGGCCATCTACTAATCCATCTCATTGGCGGAGCAACCCTAGCTCTAATAGATATCAGCACAACTACTGCTCTCATTACATTTATTATTCTAGTACTACTAACAATTTTAGAGTTCGCTGTAGCTCTCATTCAAGCCTATGTTTTCACTCTATTAGTCAGTCTTTATCTACATGACAACACTTAATGACCCACCAATCACACGCATATCATATAGTCAATCCCAGTCCTTGACCCCTTACAGGAGCTCTATCCGCTCTTCTACTAACCTCAGGATTAGTAATATGATTCCACTTTAACTCCATCACACTATTAACATTAGGTCTACTTACCAATACCTTAACAATATATCAATGATGACGTGACATTGTCCGAGAAGGCACTTTTCAAGGTCACCATACTCCAATTGTCCAAAAAGGCTTACGTTACGGAATAATTCTATTTATTATTTCAGAAGTATTCTTCTTCTCAGGATTCTTCTGAGCCTTTTATCATTCAAGTCTAGCTCCTACCCCAGAACTAGGAGGATATTGACCTCCAGCAGGTATCATTACACTAAACCCACTAGATGTACCTCTACTCAACACATCTGTCCTACTAGCTTCAGGTGTAACCATTACATGAGCTCATCACAGTCTCATAGAAGGAAATCGAAAACATATACTTCAATCCCTACTTATTACTATCTGCTTAGGCTTATATTTCACCCTTCTACAAGCATCCGAATACTATGAAACACCTTTCACTATCTCAGACGGAGTTTATGGCTCCACATTCTTTATAGCTACAGGATTTCATGGTCTCCATGTTATTATTGGCTCAACTTTCCTAATTGTATGCTTTCTACGACAATTAAAATTCCACTTTACATCAACTCATCATTTCGGATTCGAAGCCGCTGCCTGATACTGACATTTCGTAGACGTCGTATGACTATTCCTATACGTATCGATTTATTGATGAGGATCCTATTCTCTTAGTATTAATTAGTACAACTGACTTCCAATCAGTTAGTTTTGGCACAATCCGAAAGAGAATAATTAATATAGTTATTATACTAACAACAAACATACTACTAGCCACACTACTAGTTACTATCGCATTCTGACTACCCCAAACTGATAGCTATACAGAAAAAATTACTCCATATGAATGTGGCTTTGACCCGCTCGGATCAGCTCGTCTCCCCTTCTCAATAAAATTTTTCCTAATTGCAATTACATTCCTACTATTCGATCTAGAAATTGCACTTCTTCTTCCTTTACCCTGAGCAGTTCAAACCGATGACCTACAAACTATATTCCCTCTAGCTCTTATACTAATTCTACTTCTAGCCACTAGTCTAGCCTATGAATGAACACAAGAAGGCCTAGAATGATCTGAATAATGATAATTAGTTTAAAAAAAACAAGTGATTTCGACTCACTAGATTATGATAAAAATCATAATTATCTAATGTCTCTCACATATATAAACATATTCCTAGCATTTATAATTTCTCTAATAGGATTACTAATATATCGAACTCACATAATATCCTCTCTCTTATGTTTAGAAGGAATAATATTATCTTTATTCGTAATAATAACAGCAACTATTCTAAACACACATATGACTCTATCTAATATATTACCTATTATCTTACTAGTATTCGCCGCATGTGAAGCCGCACTAGGCCTTTCTCTACTAGTAATAGTTTCTACCAACTATGGAGTAGACTATGTACAAAACCTCAATTTACTACAATGCTAAAAATTATTATCCCTACTATTATACTTATTCCCCTAACATGACTTTCCCCATCTAAAATAATCTGAATCAACACCACTACTCACAGCCTAATTATCAGTATCCTCTGATTTCCTCTTATCAATCAATTTACTGATAATACTCTCAACCTATCCCTCATATTCTTCTCCGACTCCCTATCCACCCCCCTCCTCATATTAACTATATGACTCCTACCTCTCACATTCATTGCCAGTCAATTTCACCTCACCAACGAGACCCTAATACGAAAAAAACTTTATATTACTATACTAATTCTACTTCAAGTATTCCTAATTATAACTTTCACCGCTACAGAACTTATCTTATTCTACATCCTATTTGAAGCTACATTACTTCCAACATTAATTATCATTACACGCTGAGGTAATCAAACAGAACGTCTAAATGCAGGGCTATATTTCCTTTTCTACACTCTAGTGGGATCCCTCCCACTACTTGTGGCACTTGTCTATCTCCAAAATTCAATCGGTACTCTTAATCTCTTACTAATACAGTACTGAGCCAATCCTCTATTCTCTTCCTGAAGCACTCCATTTCTATGATTATCTTGTATACTAGCATTTATAGTAAAAATACCACTTTACGGTATACACCTCTGACTACCAAAAGCCCACGTAGAAGCCCCCATTGCAGGCTCAATAGTATTAGCAGCAGTACTTCTTAAACTAGGAGGTTATGGTATACTACGTATTACTATATTACTAGATCCTGTAACCAAATCAATATCCTACCCTTTTATAATACTATCTCTCTGAGGAATAATTATGACCAGCTCTATCTGTCTTCGTCAAACGGATCTTAAATCTCTCATTGCTTACTCTTCAGTAAGCCATATAGGTTTAGTTATCGTCGCCGTGCTAATTCAAACTCCCTGAAGCTTTATAGGCGCAACAGCACTAATAATTGCACATGGTCTAACCTCATCAATACTATTCTGCTTAGCTAACTCCAACTATGAGCGAGTACACAGCCGAACAATACTCCTAGCTCGGGGCTTACAAACAATTCTACCACTGATAGCCTGCTGATGACTTCTAGCAAGTCTTACCAACTTAGCTTTACCACCAACTATTAATCTAATTGGAGAATTATTTATTGTATTATCTATATTCACCTGATCAAACCTATCTCTAATCCTCCTAGGATTAAACATTATTATCACGGCTCTATACTCTCTATATATACTAATCATAACTCAACGAGGCAAACATACCTACCATATCAATAACGTTTTACCCTCCCACACACGAGAAAATACTCTTATAACTATACATATTCTACCCCTACTACTACTATCTATTAATCCTATAATTATTCTAGGAACTCCATACTGTAAGTATAGTTTAATAAAAACATTAGATTGTGAATCTAACAATAGAAACTAACCTTTCTTACTTACCGAGAAAGTATGCAAGAACTGCTAACTCTTCACCCCGTACATAATAGTGCGGCTTTCTCATACTTTTAAAGGATAGGAGATATCCGTTGGTCTTAGGAACCAAAAAATTGGTGCAACTCCAAGTAAAAGTAATAAACATATTATCCTCTATAACAATAATATCACTAATTCTTTTAACTATACCTGTACTATCAACAACCCTAAATACACGTAATTCCCCCAATTTCCCTAGCTATACAAAAAATATAGTATTCTACTCCTTCATAATCAGCCTAATTCCTATAACTATATTTATTTACTCTAATCAAGAAATAATCATCTCCAATTGACACTGAACTACAATCCAAACCCTAAAACTAACTCTTAGCTTTAAACTAGACTACTTCTCAATGCTATTTATGCCAGTAGCATTATTTGTAACCTGGTCAATCTTAGAATTCTCAATATGATATATAGCTTCAGACCCTAACATCAATCGATTCTTCAAATATCTATTAATATTTTTAACCACAATACTAATCCTAGTAACAGCTAATAATCTATTTCAACTATTTATCGGATGAGAAGGAGTAGGTATCATATCCTTTCTCCTAATTAGCTGATGATATGGACGAGCAGATGCCAATACAGCAGCTCTACAAGCCATTCTCTACAATCGTATTGGAGATATCGGCTTTATTCTATCAATAGCATGATTCCTTCTTAATTTCAACACATGAGAGATTCAACAAATTTTCATACTCAACTCAAATACCCCCTATCTACCACTTATAGGTCTCTTACTAGCTGCAACAGGAAAATCTGCTCAATTCGGACTACATCCCTGACTACCCTCAGCCATAGAAGGCCCAACTCCCGTATCAGCCCTACTACATTCAAGCACAATAGTTGTAGCCGGCATTTTCCTATTAATTCGATTTCATCCACTAATAGAAAACAATCATACAATCCAAACACTAACATTATGCCTAGGAGCTATTACTACCCTATTCACAGCATTATGTGCCCTCACCCAAAACGACATTAAGAAAATCATCGCATTCTCCACTTCCAGCCAACTAGGCCTAATAATAGTAACTATCGGACTTAATCAACCACATCTAGCATTTCTACATATTTGCACACACGCCTTTTTCAAAGCTATATTATTCATATGTTCAGGATCAATCATTCATAGCCTAAACGATGAACAAGATATTCGTAAAATAGGCGGCCTATACAAAACCATACCCTTTACCACAACAGCCATAACAGTAGGAAGTTTAGCATTAACAGGAACCCCATTCCTGACAGGATTTTACTCCAAAGATCTTATTATCGAAGCAGCCAACACCTCTTATACCAACGCCTGAGCCCTATCTATAACTCTGATTGCCACCTCCCTCACAGCCGTATACAGCTCCCGAATCATTTTCTTCGCCCTACTAGGACAACCTCGCCTTCCCACTACTATCTTAATTAATGAAAACAATCCCCTTCTTCTCAATGCTACTAAACGTCTCCTTATAGGAAGTATCTTTGCTGGATTCTTAATCTCCAAAAACATTCCTCCAATAACTATTTCTCCAATAACTATACCTCCATATCTAAAACTTATAGCCCTAACAGTAACCTTAATCGGATTTATACTAGCTCTAGAACTAAACCTAATAATACATAATCTAAAATTTAAACATCCTTCCAATACATTCAAATTCTCTAATCTTCTAGGCTATTTCCCCACCATCACTCATCGACTCACCCCAACCATCAATCTATCAATAGGACAAAAATCCGCATCCCTACTACTAGACTCAACATGACTAGAAATTATCCTACCAAAAACCATTTCCCTCCTTCAACTAAAATCTTCAACCTTAATCTCAAATCAAAAAGGACTAATCAAACTCTACTTCTTATCATTTCTAGTCACCATCTTATTAACCTATACATTAATTATCCTCCACGTGTAACCTCCATAATTACTACAACTGCAATAAGAAGGGATCAACCTGTAATAACTACCAATCAACCACCATAACTATATAGACTCGCAATTCCAATTACCTCACCACTAATAGGATCTAAGCCTTCCTCATCCAACATTACCCAATCCCCAAGCCCATTAAACTCAAAAACAACCTCCAACTCCTTCTCTTTCAACACAGAAAAAACCAACACAAATTCCATAATTATCCCCACAACAAAAGCCCATAAAACCGTCTTATTAGAGACTCAAACCTCCGGATACTGATCTGTAGCTATAGCAGTAGTATACCCAAACACCACAAGTATCCCACCCAAATAAATTAAAAATACCATTAACCCTAAAAATGACCCATCAAAATTCATTACAATTCCACATCCAGCTCCCCCACTCACAATTAACCCTAATCCACCATAAATTGGAGAAGGCTTTGAAGAGAAACCAACAAAGCTCAACACAAAAATAATACTTAACAGAAATACAGCGTATCCTATCATTATTCTTACATGGATACACCCATGACCTATGACATGAAAAATCACCGTTGTATTTCAACTATAAGAACTAATGACCAACATTCGAAAAACCCACCCCCTACTAAAAATCATCAACACTTCATTCGTAGATCTTCCAGCCCCCTCAAACCTATCTTCATGATGAAATTTTGGTTCCCTCTTAGGAGTATGTTTAGCCGTACAAATCTTAACAGGACTATTCTTAGCCATACATTACACCTCCGATACTGCAACCGCATTCAACTCAGTAACCCATATCTGTCGGGACGTCAATTACGGATGAATATTACGCTACCTACATGCTAATGGAGCATCCATATTCTTTATCTGCTTATATATACATGTGGGTCGAGGATTATATTATGGCTCTTATACATACTCAGAAACATGAAACATTGGCATTATACTTCTATTCGCTGTAATAGCCACTGCATTTATAGGATATGTTCTACCCTGAGGACAAATATCCTTCTGAGGAGCTACAGTTATTACAAACCTACTCTCCGCCATCCCTTATATTGGAACCGATCTAGTACAATGAATCTGAGGTGGATTCTCCGTAGACAAAGCCACTCTTACCCGATTCTTTGCCTTCCACTTTCTACTTCCCTTCATTGTATCAGCTCTAGTAATAGTCCATCTCCTATTCCTGCACGAAACAGGTTCCAATAATCCAACAGGCATTCCATCAAACCTTGATATAATTCCATTCCATCCCTACTATACTATCAAAGACATCTTAGGATTCCTACTAATACTAACAGCCCTATCAGCATTAGTTCTCTTCTCACCTGACCTCCTAGGAGACCCAGATAATTATATACCAGCTAACCCACTCAACACTCCACCACATATTAAACCAGAATGATATTTCCTCTTCGCCTACGCAATCCTACGCTCCATTCCAAATAAACTTGGAGGAGTACTAGCTCTAGTCTTATCAATTTTAATCCTAGCTATCATTCCAATTCTCCATACATCCAAGCAACGAAGTATAATATTCCGTCCTATTAGTCAATGTCTATTCTGATTACTAGTAGCAGTACTACTCACTCTCACATGAATTGGCGGACAACCTGTTGAACATCCCTATGTAATTATCGGTCAAACAGCATCAATTCTCTACTTCTTAATCCTTTTAATCCTTATACCACTAATCAGCATTATAGAAAACCGCCTCTTAAAATGATAAGTCCATGTAGTATATAAATTACACTGGTCTTGTAAGCCAGAAAAGGGGATATGTCCCCCATAGACTCAAGGAGAGAGCATTAAGCCCTGCCTTCAACACCCAAAGCTGAAATTCTACTTAAACTACCCCTTGATACGCGCCTATACTATATATGTATAATAGTGCATTATGTTGTTTACCCCATGAATATTAGGCAAGTACATTATAGTAATGTTTAACCAACACTATATTATAACTCCACATACATAAACTTATAACCATGGATATGAATATATGCTTACTAATGATTAATTTATCGTAGACATACATTTAATAATCGTGCATACACCATCTAAGTCATGATTAATTCTTATCAATATGACTATCCCACTCCAACGGGTGTCCCTTGATCTACCTACCTCCGTGAAACCAGCAACCCGCCCGCCAAGTACGCCTCTTCTTGTCCCAGGCCCATTTAACTTGGGGGTTTCTAGATCTGGGTCGTAAACGGCATCTGGTTCTTGCTTCAGGGCCATAGAACCTCATAATCGCCCACTCGTTCCCCTTAAATAAGACATCACGATGGATTAGTGACTAATCAGCCCATGCCGCGGCATAACTGTGCTGTCATGCCTTTAGTAGGTTTTTATTTGGGGGATGCTTGGACTCAGCTAAGGCCGCAGAGGGCCGGAGTTCAGGGGCATATAATCAAGCTGGACTTCTTAATGTACCTTCTCCCCCCGCATAATGAGGAGGCGGGACATGAAATTAATGATACAAGGACATAGATAATGTAAGACTTTACCCATTATTTTTCCTCATGAAGTGATTTCAAAGTGGATAAGATGATTCATGATTATAAGACATATACACCCACTCATCCGCCCGGGTGACGGATGACACGCACACACCCGTGTACGCACGCACACACCCGTGTACGCACGCACACACCCGTGTACGCACGCACACACCCGTGTACGCACGCACACACCCGTGTACGCACGCACACACCCGTGTACGCACGCACACACCCCCTACCCCCCGTTAAGCCCCGTGCAGTGCATTAAATAACCTTGCCAAACCCCAAAAACAAGGACAATACAAAGCACGCTATGGACCTAACGAATAATCAAATAGCTATTGCTATCAGACTAGTATATAATACACCACAAATCGACCATTTTGATTGAACTCTACCACTTTAAGGAATTTATTTTCCTTAGAGAGACATCTCCCTAGATTCGTCAAAACCTTATAAATCACCTTCTCTCTCTCTTAATTATCAAC